AAATAAAACCATTAAGAATATGTATACCATACACCTCGCTGGGATTGTAGTTCAATTGGTCAGAGCACCGCCCTGTCAAGGCGGAAGCTGCGGGTTCGAGCCCCGTCAGTCCCGAACTAGGATCCGATCCGTTAAATAAATGGATAAATTTATTTAACGTGAAAAAAGAAATAGGGAGCAAGAGCTAATACCCAGCGGGATCCCTATTTCTTTTGTTTTTATTTCGTATTTATCATCAGACAAATACGGGAATTTCCATTTCTTTCATTAGTGCCGATTGATAAGAGAGAGACATAACATAATAGTTAGATTCGTACAATCGGTAGTATTCTTATATTTACTTTACTATTTGAATTTAAGAGATACTTGTCCACTTTTGTTTTTCAATATTCTTGATGAATAAAATAGAAAAGAGTACCCCTTTTTACCGGAGTACATATGCAAATTGTATTCGTTTATTGTACGAGACACAACGAACTTAACATAAGTGCCTCGACAGAGTACTCGTCAGGGTAAATGAAAACCCTTTTGAGCTCCAACTTTTTTTTTTGTTTTTTTGGGGGGGGTATCCTCAATGACTAATTGGAAACAATCTATCTCATTTTCATTCAAATAAACTAAATTGCACACTCAATTTTTTATGTATGCCTTCCAGTTCCAGTTCCAATTGAAGGAAGAAATACTAATAAAATAAAAGAGGAGAACGAGTAACACTCCTTTTTTATTTTATTCATTGAAATTATATTCGATTTTTTCTACTTAACTCGTCCTTTTTCCATCTCACTCCTACTCTTTTCTTTGGATCTGTGTATCATCCATAGAATACCATACTAGTCATATAATACCTCATAATTGTATGTATAAGTATAATATAACGAAGGAGGAATATATAGGGAAGACGATAGGGTTGGGTTATTTATAGAAAAGAAAAAGTGGAAAAGGATGTAAATTTCCTGATCCAATAAAGAATCCTTTTTCAGATTTAGTATAGATAAAGGATCTTACTATGTTATACTATTCAATTCTCGACGATGAATTTATTTGATAGATCATATATTGTTATTCATAATACTGATCCGATTCAGTATCATCAGGATGCAATTCATCCCATTGAATTTACAGGAATCCAATTTCTCATCTCTATGGGATTAGATCCCGAGTTATTGCGAAGTAAAAAAAAAATGAGATTGATTATGGAAGTAAATATTCTCGCATTTATTGCTACTGCACTGTTCATTCTAGTTCCTACTGCTTTTTTACTTATCATCTACGTAAAAACAGTCAGTCAAAATGACTAATTTGATTGAAACTTGAATTATTATTTCTTATCAATGATTGAAGAAAGGAATTCAAACTTCAAGTCTTAAACGAAATGATCTGGCTGGAATCATAAGTATCTGAGATAGTAGTATCTCTAAGCCTAGATAGTATGGTATAGTTATATACTATTATATAGTATATATTATCATATTCATTATTTTCATAGAAAATTGTATTGTATACGGATATAGACTTTTTCCTATAAAAAAGCCCATATCTAGATCAATATACAATATGTATGGTATGTACATGGATTAGATGTATATCTAAATAGTACATCAAAATAGCAGCCCAATTCTTTTTTTTTTTAGATTTCCCACCACAAGAAGCTATTGCTTGATCCATTAACAGAAAACATGATCCGCGGAGTTCTATTCTATGATAATTTATTCAGATTTGTAAAAGGGAATAGGTTAATAGAGTAGAGTAGACTCCATTCCATTTTTTATGCTTAAGACATGAGATGAGTCAAAAAAGCATAAAAAATGGAGAGGAGTCTAAAAGAAAGGTGAAATACACGATACGTGAATCGTGCAACGAAAGAAGGATCTAATCTTCTTATGTGTAGAACCTCTTTTCTTTGGTTTGGACAACAACTAGTCACTTCCAATAGAAAGTATGTATTGCCATAATCTAATTAGATTAGCGGAACGACTTTATGTTCTCTTAGAACAGTAAAAGTAAAAAAAGAGGGAAACAAATAAAGAAAAAAATAAAAAACCCATTTCTGGTTTTTGTTCATTGTAATATCCATAATTCTGGTAAGAACTGGTTTATTAAAATAGAATGTTTAGGAAGAATCCGGTTGAAAAAATTTTCCTATCATGCGTAGATTTGAGTTTCGAAATAGAACTATAGTAAAGTAATCATTCATTGTTTGATCGAATGGTTATTATTCATTATTGTATTTTCTTATTCATTACTGTATTTCAGTATAATTTTGAAACAGAGACATTCTTAAAAAAGAAAAAGCTTCGCAAAACGCTCAATTAAACAATTCATACAATTAAATTAAAAAACTAGTAGTACCCCTCCCTAAAGTCCACTCCTTCCCCATACTACAAGTGAGAGGGAAAATGTAAAGACTACCATTAAAGCAGCCCAAGCGAGACTTACAATATCCATATGAATTATGTCTCCTATCTCTATGAAGGAATTATTTAATTATTGATCAATAATCATAGTGGAATTAATGGTGCAGAGTCAAAATATAATTCTGACTTAAAGCTATTAATGAACCAATCCAATGAATCTACTTGTAACAATATTCTAAGATTTCTGGTAGAATTTTGAAGTATAAGTATTAAGTACAGATATGATACACATACCTTTTCTTGAAAAATTAGATAGCAAAGGAATACTTCTATCCTAATGAAATGAAACATGTGGGAATACTAAGACCTATTGTTTGTTACCCTTTTTTTTCGACTTTTACTTTACTCTATAAAAATAAGAGTTGACCGACTATCCTGATTGAATGTTTGATTACTCAGAGACCCTCGTGAGTCTGGATATAAAGTTTCTTCAATCCTTTCCACAACTCTTAAATGGATTTCCCATCAGCCTATCCAATCTAATTCCAGATGGAGTCAGTAGACACAATTTTAGTAATGGTAGTAAAAAATAATTAGGAATTCTTGATACTCTTTCGTACAATCTCTTCTTCAATCCTAGGAGAAAAATGGATTGTCTTTTAGGAACCTTTGGATACTTTCGACCTCTGATTTTCGTCGTTCTGAATTTCTGAATTCCAGAATTGACTCTCGCTATTTTTTTTTAATAGTGAGAGTCAATCATATTACTAAGTAAGACTCACTTCATCCCTATTTGTATCGGTTTGAGTCACACCCAAGGACCAGATTTTGAGAAAAAAAACTATCGATAGGCTTATACTTCTCCGGCTCCGGGGAAAAAATTCGTCGAATTAAATCAGTAGAATAAGAAATCCCCCGTTTTTTGTTGATCAGGCGACACCCAGATTTGAACTGGGGATAAAGGATTTGCAGTCCCCTGCCTTACCACTTGGCCATGTCGCCAAATCCGATCCAAATCTCAAAAAAAATATAAAATAGGTAAAAAAAGAGTATTCATCCATATTCTTTTACTAAGATTCTATTACTAATTCTTTTCTTTTTTTTATCCAATCCAATTATTCTCTTCGATTGGTTATCACACCCCTTAAAAACTCCCCCTTCTCTTTCCATTGAGAAGGTAAAAAATGGATTTTCGGTCACAGACTGAAAAATTTAGTGCAAATTGGAACCATTAACTATTTTTTTTTGAATTAGTGAAAAGTTCTTCAATTTGTATCTCAAATTATTGCCTTTCCTTACTGGCATAACAAATTAATTTAAATATAACAATATATATGATATGTGTATATGTAAACCCACACCCCAAAAACAAAAATTGTTACACATATACCGGGACCGGGACGAGTCTTTTTTATGTACATATCCCATATCCTTCCTTATAGGGAATCGTCGTGTTTTTTTTTTTGTTTTCTATAATACAATAGAAAAAGTAGAAATTATGATATGGTGTGACCTGACTTCTGTTGCCACAAGCAAAATTGCTATAAAAAAAAAGATGAGATGAGATATGTGGATAGGTGGATAGCTATACCGGCATATACTTTACTTAGGAAATATTATTCCTATTATGCAATTCAATCATATTCCATAAATCTATATATTATATATAGTAAAAGTAAAAAAATCCGTAATTTTTTTTCATGTTGAAAAAAAATTAACTTTAACTAAAGGGGAAACCATATTACTACTGGCTTTCTTTATCTCATTCATAGAGATTCGATTTCATTCTGAATCTATTTATTTTTTTGGTACCCAATCAATCTAATCGTATTATCATAATAATAGGTAGAAGTTGGATGAATTTTTATATTCTATATAAGACTCCATAAGTGTAAGTGGCGGAATTATTCTGGGAATGCTTTATAAATTCATTTCCATTTGTACCTGTCGCAAATTCGAACTTGTCTTGCGTCGAAAATGCTCTTCATTCCTCTGTCTCATTTCCGTTCTCATACGTATAAAGTATATTTACGGGGTTGTCTAAAATTTCATGTGATTCAGTAAACAGAATATACATTCCATCATTGCGAAATCGAACCATATGGATCGATAAATAGTGAGCTAATAATGGGATTTTTCGATAAAGGGGAAACTGAAAATTAAGATGCTCTGGAATGATGGAAATGAGGGAATGTCCACAATACCTGGATTTAGTCAGATCCAATTTGAGGGATTTTGTAGGTTTATTAATGAGGGCTTGACGGAAGAATTTCATAAGTTTCCGAAAATTGAAGACACAGATCAAGAAATTGAATTTAAATTATTTGTAGAAAGATATCAATTGGTGGAACCCTTGATAAACGAAAGAAATGCTGTGTATGAATCACTCACATATTCTTCTGAATTATATGTACCCGCGGGATTAATTTGGAAAACCGGTAGAGATATGCAAGAAGAAACCATTTTTATTGGAAACATTCCAATAATGAATTCCTTGGGAACCTTTATAGTAAATGGAATATACAGAATTGTGATCAATCAAATATTGCAAAGTCCTGGTATTTACTACCGTTCAGAATTGGACCATAACGGAATTTCTGTCTATACCAGCACCATAATATCAGATTGGGGAGGGAGATCAGAATTAGAGATTGATAGAAAATCAAGGATATGGGCCCGTGTGAGTAGGAAACAAAAAATATCTATTCTAGTTCTATCGTCGGCTATGGGTTCGAATCTAAGAGAAATTCTGGATAATGTTTGTTACCCTGAAATTTTCTTGTCTTTCCTTAATCTGAATGATAAGGAGAAAAAAAAGATTGGGTCAAAAGAAAGTGCTATTTTGGAATTTTATCAACAATTTGCTTGTGTAGGCGGGGATCCGATATTTTCTGAGTCCTTATGTAAGGAATTACAAAAGAAATTTTTTCAACAAAGATGTGAATTAGGAAGGATTGGTCGACGAAATATGAACCGTAGACTGAATCTTGATATACCTCAGAACAATACATTTTTGTTACCACGAGATGTATTGGCTGCTGTGGATCATTTGATCGGAATGAAATTTGGAATGGGTACACTTGATGATATGAATCACTTGAAAAATAAACGTATTCGTTCTATAGCGGACTTGTTACAGGATCAATTTGGACTGGCTCTTGTTCGTTTAGAAAACGCAGTTCGAGGAACTATATCTGGAGCAATTCGTCATAAATTGATACCGACTCCTCAAAATTTGGTAACTTCAACTTCATTAACAACCACTTATGAATCGTTTTTTGGCCTACATCCTTTATCTCAAGTTTTGGATCGAACTAATCCATTGACACAAATTGTTCATGGGCGAAAATTGAGTTATTTGGGTCCTGGAGGATTGACGGGTAAAACTGCTAGTTTTCGGATACGAGATATTCATCCTAGCCACTACGGACGTATTTGTCCAATTGATACGTCCGAAGGAATCAATGTTGGACTTATTGGATCCTTAGCCATTCATGTGAGGATTGGCCATTGGGGATCCATAAAGAGTCCGTTTTATGAAATATCTGAAAGATCAAAAAAGGAGGCACAGATAGTTTATTTATCACCAAATAGAGATGAATATTATAGGGTAGCAGCTGGAAATTCTTTGGCCTTGAATCAGAGTATTCAGGAAGAACAGGTTGTTCCAGCTCGATACCGTCAAGAGTTCCTGACTATTGCATGGGAACAGATTCATCTTAGAAGTATTTTTCCCTTCCAATATTTTTCTATTGGAGCTTCTCTCATTCCTTTTATCGAGCATAATGATGCGAATCGGGCTTTAATGAGTTCTAATATGCAGCGCCAAGCAGTTCCGCTTTCTCAGTCCGAGAGGTGCATTGTTGGAACTGGACTGGAACGTCAAACGGCTCTAGATTCGGGGGTTTCCGCTATAGCCGAACACGAGGGAAAGATCATTTATACTGATCCTCACAAGATTATTTTTGCAAGTAATGGAGACACTACTATAAGTATTCCATTAGTTATCTGTCAACGTTCCAACAAAAATACTTGTATGCATCAAAAACCTCAGGTTTCGCGAGGTAAATGCATTAAAAAGGGACAAATTTTAGCGGACGGTGCGGCTACAGTTGGTGGAGAACTCACTTTAGGAAAAAACGTATTAGTAGCTTATATGCCATGGGAAGGTTACAATTTTGAAGACGCAGTACTAATTAGTGAACGTTTGGTATATGAAGATATTTATACTTCTTTTCACATACGGAAATATGAAATTCAGACTCATATGACAAGCCAAGGACCTGAAAGAATCACTAGGGAAATACCACACCTAGAGGCTCATTTACTCCGCAATTTAGACAGAAATGGAGTTGTGATGCTGGGATCTTGGGTAGAAACAGGTGATATTTTAGTAGGAAAATTAAGACCTCAGACGGCAAACGAATCCTCGTATGCTCCAGAGGATAGATTATTAAGAGCCATTCTTGGAATTCAGGTATCCACTGCAAAAGAAACTTCTCTAAAACTACCTATAGGCGGAAGAGGGCGCGTTATTGACGTGAGATGGATCCGGAAAAGGGGGGGTTCCAGTTATAATTTAGAAATGATTCGTGTATATATTTCACAGAAACGTGAAATCAAAATAGGTGATAAAGTAGCTGGAAGACATGGGAATAAAGGTATCATTTCCAAAATTTTGCCTAGACAAGATATGCCTTATTTGCAAGATGGAACACCTGTTGATATGGTCTTCAACCCATTAGGAGTACCATCACGAATGAATGTGGGACAGATATTTGAATGTTCGCTCGGGTTAGCGGGAGATCTGTTAAAAAGACATTATAGAATAGCATCTTTTGATGAGAGATATGAGCAAGAGGCTTCGAGAAAGCTAGTGTTTTCTGAATTATATGAAGCCAGTAAGCAAACAAAAAATCCATGGGTATTTGAACCGGAATATCCGGGAAAAAGCAGAATATTTGATGGAAGAACAGGAAATCCTTTCGAACAACCTGTCTTAATAGGAAAGTCCTATATTTTAAAATTAATTCATCAAGTTGATGATAAAATCCATGGACGTTCTAGTGGACATTACGCACTTGTTACACAACAACCCCTTAGAGGAAGGGCAAAGCAAGGGGGACAACGAGTAGGAGAAATGGAA